CTTTTTACATACAAAGGATTTACTTGTTACCAAGAAAATTTAACCTCTCTCATTCTTTAGATCTAGATCCCTTATTTCACTTCACTCCGATAGTATCATAAATCAGGTCAATGCAGAGGAAATGACTGCATTTCCATACTATAAACTATTAAGTAATTAAAGAAATAAGTAAAATAGCTAAACTAAAATAGAATATAGATTCTACCGCATTACTTATTCTACTGGGTTTTACGGAGCCTTAACATGATTGACTCTGATCATAGAAAAGATTCTTCTTCAAGTGAACCAGCCTATCCTCTGTATGGGGCTTACGCAGTGGTTGGAACAAAGACACATTTGGTTATTAATTCCAATATGGCAGATAAGGGCATATATCTGCACGGCCAAATCAATAGTTCAAGTCACACACTCCCATAATCCATTTTTCTCTCAGGAGAATTCACTTCAACTATTCATGTTAAATAAAAAAACAAAAATTTTTAGAGTTGAAGGGAAATATCCAAATACATGTCTTATTCTTTTCAATAATCCATATTTGTAGCAATGAAATACTATTTTTGTTCCTCCCCCAAGCAATCAATGGTTGATTACAATACAAATATCGAGAATCAATATTCTCTATAAATTACTCTCTATAAAGGACCTGAAATACCTTGCTTACGTATCATTGGAAAGTGCATTAACATAAATACAGCAGTAAGAAGAGGTAATACAAAAGTGTGTAAACTATAAAAACGAGTCAAAGTGGATTGGCCTACACTAGCACTTCCACGTAATAACTCTACCAAAGGCGATCCTATTACAGGAATAGCTTCCGGCACGCCTGTTACAATTTTGACTGCCCAATAACCAATTTGGTCCCAAGGTAAGGAATAACCAGTTACACCAAAAGATGCCGTCAATACAGCAAGCACTACGCCTGTAACCCAAGTCAATTCTCGAGGTTTTTTAAAACCACCAGTGAGATACACACGAAATACGTGCAGGATCATCATTAAAACCATCATACTTGCCGACCATCGATGAACTGATCGGATTAACCAACCAAAGTTAGCTTCAGTCATTATGTATTGAACAGAAGCAAAAGCCTCAGTAACGGTTGGACGATAGTAAAAAGTCATAGCAAACCCCGTAGCTACTTGTACTAAAAAACAAGTAAGCGTAATTCCTCCTAAACAATAAAATATGTTAACATGAGGAGGAACATATTTACTAGTTATATCATCTGCAATCGCCTGAATCTCGAGACGTTCTTCAAACCAATCATAGACTTTATTGAGATAGGTAAACCAGAAAGACTCCCCCTCCAAGAACCGTATATGAGAATTTCATCTCGTACGGCTCAAACAGAACCACCAAAATACTAGTTCAAACAGATATGTGTAATAGAAACTTCTTAATCCTATGATTAAAGAGTTTTTTTTGACCTGACCATACGAAAAAAGAAAAATTCGAAAACTCTTCTTTGTGGTTATAATATCAAAATATCAAGTCGGCTCGTTCCTTTTTTGGTGTTGATTGTTATGGGCCTCTTGAATCTTCTATTTACCCATTTTTATTTTCTTTGATTTTGTATGTAATGTAGCCTTATTGTTGTTTTCTTTATTATTGATAGAAATTTTCTTGTTACGATCCTACAAACCGATTGAAACCTCAGATTCGTACTAGAACCACGATGATTTATTTAATAAAACCTTCAAACTAAGCCCAAAGATTCTCTGAGTAAGAACCGTTGTATCATCACTTATTCAATCAATAAATAGAATCACTAAAAATCCAAAGAAAGGTTTATCCTTTGATCAAATATAGATAAAGAGTTTGAAAGAAGAAAAATGTTTCAATTTATACCTTATAACTCTTTGAAATTTTTTGGAGTCCGATCACGAGATCTGAATATTCAGTATGAATCATAGTTCTAATACTTCGTAATCTATTTCATACATTCCGTGCTACAGATACTATAATAAATACCTGACGAGGTATAAAAGCATCTCTATCAAGACGACAGATCCACTCTCTGTACTATCATATAGGATCAATTCTAACAAGTCGCACACTCATATTCCAGAAATACAGAAATAAATAAATTTCACGATCGAACTCTGAAAATATACTAGAATAAAAAATCCGAGAGAAAAATGCTTCATTTTGTATTCAAAAGCTAGGCCTTATTGTTTCTTATAAATCTAATTCATTGAAATTCCATCTAGTAAAATGGAAGAATTATAAATCTCCAAAATAATAGATAGGAATACTGCAAATAGAGCCATCACGATACCCATTAGAGGAGTGGTTCCCCATCCCGGAGCTACTTTACCATATTCGGAATTCAATGGTTTCAATAAATCCCCTACAACAGTTCGTCTTGGACCAGATCGAGAACCACCCTCCACGCTTTGTGTAGCCATAAATTGACTCCTATTTGTATTAATTGAGATCTGTTGACTTTGTATACCATTCCGTTGTAAATAAATGATCTTATCATAGATCCACTGTGGTCTTGAAATTATATAATAATGGAAACAGCAACCCTAGTCGCCATCTCTATATCTGGTTTACTTGTAAGTTTTACTGGGTATGCTTTATATACTGCTTTTGGGCAACCCTCTCAACAACTAAGAGATCCATTCGAGGAACACGGGGACTAAAAGAGCCTCCCAATATTGGGAGGCTCTTTACCTCTTTATTTCAATTAAGATATCAAAAAATCATTTTACCTTTTTAGTTTGAATTTTCGGCGGTTCTCGAAAAAAAATAGCGAAAAAAATTATTCCTAAAGTTGAGACTAAAAGGAATGTATAAACCAATGCTTCCATAAATTCAATTGTGGTTTACAATTATAGCTTTCATACCTGTTTATTTTGGAGCGTCTCCCGGATAACCAAAATTCAAAGAAAAGGTGGCGATTCAAATTAAGATATCTACATACCCTATGGAAAATTACAAAACTAAAATAGAGGCGAAAACTAAGAGATCAAATATTATATCAGACTACTTGTCTTTTTGTAGTTGGATCTCCAAGTTTTTGGAATGCTCCAAATTCCACTTGAGCATCTAAATCTGGATCAATCCCAGCAAAAACATCCCTGAACAAAGTTCGAGCACCATGCCAAATGTGTCCGAAGAAAAAGAGCAGAGCGAACGAAGCATGTCCAAAAGTAAACCAACCCCTTGGACTACTACGAAAAACACCATCGGATTTCAAAGTAGCACGATCTAATTCAAAAATTTCACCTAATTGAGCACGTCTAGCATATTTTTTGACAGTAGCAGGATCACTATAACTGACTCCATTTAGTTCACCACCATAGAACTCAACAGTTACACCTACTTGTTCGACACTATACTTCGACTCTGCCCTTCGAAAAGGAACATCGGCTCTAACAATCCCATCTCCGTCTACCAAAACAACTGGAAATGTTTCAAAAAAAGTAGGCATACGGCGTACAAAAAGTTCACGCCCTTCTTTATCTCTAAAGATAGGATGTCCTAACCATCCAACAGCTATTCCATCCCCGTTGTCCATCGAACCTGCTCTGAACAATCCACCTTTTGCAGGATTATTGCCAATGTAATCATAAAAAGTTAATTTTTCGGGAATTTTAGACCAAGCTTCGGATAAATTTTGCTTTTCGGCTAGCCCGGCACTAACTCTTCGATATATTTCTTGCTGGAAGTATCCTTGATCCCATTGATAACGAGTGGGACCAAATAATTCAATCGGGGTAGTTGCTGAACCATACCACATAGTTCCAGCAACAACAAACGCTGCAAAAAAGACAGCAGCGATACTACTGGAAAGGACAGTTTCAATATTTCCCATACGTAATCCTTTGTATAAACGTTGGGGCGGACGTACGCTAAGATGAAATAGGCCCGCCAATATGCCCAATGTACCCGCTGCAATATGATGAGAAGCTATTCCTCCCGGAACAAAGGGATCAAAACCTTCCATACCCCATGCTGGACTTACTGGTTGTACCTTTCCAGTTAATCCATAAGGATCGGAGACCCATATTCCAGGACCATACAATCCGGTTACATGAAAAGCGCCAAACCCAAAGCAAGCTACCCCTGAGAGAAATAAATGAATTCCAAAGATCTTGGGCAAATCCAAAGATGGTTTTCCTGTACGCTCATCAAAAAATATTTCTAGATCCCAATACACCCAATGCCAAATAGCTGCTAAGAAACACAAGCCAGAAAACACAATATGCGCCCCAGCCACACCTTCATAACTCCAAATACCCGGATTGCTTATAGTTACTCCTGTGATATTCCAACCACCCCACGAATTGGTTATTCCTAAACGAGTCATGAACGGTATAACGAACATACCTTGTCTCCACATCGGATCAAGAACGGGGTCAGAGGGATCAAAAACTGCTAATTCATATAGAGCCATCGAACCAGCCCAACCAGCAACCAACGCTGTATGCATTATATGGACAGACAGCAAACGACCGGGATCATTCAATACGACGGTATGAACACGATACCAAGGCAAACCCATGGAAATACCCCTTTATTCACGAAAAATAAACACTATGTAACTTTATTGCACTGGAAAAACTATGTTATGGATCTCCCTTTTTAAGTGGAGAAAGAATTACTATTTTTTTTTTTTAGTATTTTAGTAATAATATAACAATTCTGTTTGTAGGAACAAAAAAAAGAGAAGCAAATCTATTTTATACCCGATAAGTACCAATACGCAACGGGTAGCTGACTCCATTTTCTATGAACGAACACATAGAAATTTGTTCATCATTCAAAGGACTTATTCGTAATAATTTGACTCTATTCGATTTGTCTTCCTTAATATTTTATATATTTCTTTTTTCTATTTTTATAAAATTTTTCGAAATTCTAAATAGAAATTCTAATAGAAATCCACGTATAAAATATTACAAAATATTACGAAAATATTAGTAAATTATAAAGGTCAATATTCTTAAAACAAAAAATTCATTCTTACGTTTTCATCTCAAAGTGAAATAGAGTACTTAATCTTTTTTCTTTCATTTAATGCCTATTGGTGTCCCAAAAGTCCCTTTTCGACATCCTGGAGAAGACGATTCACTTTGGATTGACTTATAGTGCGACTTGTCAGATATATTGGGTCATACGGAATTCCCCCGTTCTCTCACCCGATTGAGATATCCCTCTGTTTCGCCCAAGAAAGATTGATTAAATCATCAAAAATTTGAAGCGTGAAGTGCAATCAAGTTCAATTAAATCTATGCTTTTGAGGTACTCAAATTAATATTATCAATTAGAATACTTTATGGTTGCCTTGTTTAGACCAACAAAATGAAATATCCAGACTCCGTTTAACAAATCCAATTGGTAATATATCTATTATCATTACTACTTGTATCATATTCTATATTAGAAATTTTTTATAAATTTTGATTCGAACTGAAAATCATATTCAATCGAATAAAATAATATAATAAATACGTCAAATATTTGACAGAAACGTTAAATGAATTAAAAAAAACGAAGTTGTAACAAAAAGACGCGGTATTAGAGCATTTGCCCTATATGTGCAAATAAAAATCGGGCAGATCTTTACTCGGAGTAGAGCACAAACCTAAAAGAATTGAAGAAGCCCACTCAGGAACAAGAGAATGCCATCGTGATTTGAATTCAATCACGATGAACGAATACATCAATAAGAAGTTAATTTGATAAGTTTAATTAATTTTTTTGTAAGTAAACGCGTCAAAACTCATCTTTCTTAAAAAATAGAAGAAAAGACCCCGCATTCAAAATAAAGATTCAAAATAAAGGTTAACAAAGTACTCACTATCAAAAAAAAGCAGGGCTAGAATCTAAACATTGATTCTTTTTTTTATTTTCGTTATTTTTGGTGAACCGTATGCATCAAAAGGTGCATGTACGGTTTCTAGAGGATAGAATTTTATCCTAATCAACCGACTTTATCGAGAAAGGTTACTTTTTTTAGGTCAAGGTGTTGATAGTGAGATCTCGAATCAACTTATTGGTCTTATGGTATATCTGAGTATAGAGAGCGAGACCAAAGATTTGTATTTGTTTATAAACTCTCCTGGCGGATGGGTAATACCCGGAGTAGCTATTTATGATACTATGCAATTTGTGCGACCAGATGTACAAACAATATGCATGGGATTAGCTGCTTCAATGGGATCTTTTATTCTGGTCGGAGGAAAAATTACCAAACGTTTAGCATTCCCTCATGCTTGGCGCCAATGGTTTTTTATTTGAAAGAAAAAAAACTATGCCTTCGCCATATGAAATATAAATATTAAGTAATAATAGCATGGCATTTCGAATTCGATATAGATATAAGAAATTTTTTTTAAACATTAGATTATGTATCGAAAGAGTCGTATGGGATATTAAGGGCCTTTCTGATTTTATTCTATCAGGAACCTCTTTCAGCGTCACAAACATTTTTGTTTTCGCACCGGAGGGCTCTTAACACTATTTATGTTATGAAAGAGTACAAAAAAAAGGTTCTATTATTATTTAATATAATATTATTATTTTTTTTTTTTCAACTAAAAAAAAAAAGAAACTTTGGGATTGCTAAATCACTGATAAAATAAAGCAACGGGACCACCATAGTATTTTTGCTTTTTACCTCTTCCCAAGGAAAGGGTGGTTATTGGAGCATTTACTGATTTAAGCCTAGATTTTTTTCGATGAAAGGTAAAATAAAAGTGAATTCTAGTGTGAAGCCGTATGCAATGTACAAACAATAACAATGCATGTACGGTTGTTCAATTCTATCGTCTTTTCTTATTCTTTTTTATCTCTTCCCGGACCCTTCTTATTTATTATATTTCTATTATTTATTAGAATATTTATATTATGAGAGCTAGACTAAACCTTTTTTTCTTATATGATCAGGGTAATGATTCATCAACCTATTGCTGGTTTTTATCAGGCACAAATAGCAGAATTTGTCCTGGAAGCAGAAGAACTGCTGAAACTGCGTGAAATCATCACAAGGATTTATGCACAAAGAACGGGAAAACCCTTATGGGTTGTATCCGAAGACATGGAAAGAGATGTTTTTATGTCAGCAACAGAAGCCCAAGCTCATGGAATTGTTGATCTTATAGCAGTTGCATAAGAAATAGAAGAAATTTCATGCAAATCGCGATTTTATATTTTTTTTTACCGAAATTTCGATTTAATATTCTATTAATTTAATATTCTATTATTTAATATAGAAAAAATTCAGAATCATACGGTTACGATCGATCTAAACCAGCCCATTATGCATACGATTCAAAATGCCAACTATTAAACAACTTATTAGAAACACACGACAGCCAATTAGAAACGTTACCAAATCCCCCGCTCTTGGGGGATGTCCTCAGCGCCGAGGAACATGTACTAGGGTGTATGTGCGACTTGTTTAGATCATGAGCTTGGACAAAAGAGACAAAAGAAAGAAAAAATTTTTCCACTATCTGTGTCAGTACGGATGAATAGGATAGAATAGAAGAATGCCTTTCATTATCTAAAAAAAAAAGATCTATCACATTCGTCTATTGTGTATCAAATTTATGGTTTCATTGGTGCAAATTCAATCACCTCAATTTTCAATTTAAAACAAGAAAGAATTTCCCATTGGTAACAAATGATTATCCATTAAGCAGGGAAAATCTTATTAAAAGTTAACAGGCTGAAAATTTATGCCCCTACTCTTGCAAGAACGGACTAAGAGGGTCAACGAATTAGCTAATCCTCATAATTTAATACCGTTACTATAATAGATAGATTTCCTTGTGAAAGACCTATTACTGGAGAATTCATAGGTAGAGCAAAAGAATGTGAACTGTACACGTTAACAATAGCATTGATTCAATGATTAAATGTAGGAGGGGCTCCGGTGTATAGAGAAGACCTCACCGTTTAAGAAAAGTAACCATAGAAACTATGGAACCCACTATTTATCTATTTCTATTTACTGCTTATTTATTATATTTTTGTTTGTGTTTGAGACCTAATATCAATACAGTTTCTTATTCTTATTTCGAGACGAAATGTCTCCAAAAAAAAAAAAGAAAAAATCGTGGTTGGGAAGGTTATAGTAGCAAAAGCCGTTGGAATTATTATTTTATACATTGGAAAAATCCGTTTTGTTATTATAGAAAAGGGGAAAAAGAATAACTGAAAGAAAAGAAAGCAATTAGTTATTCATCAAAGTTTCGTGTACTCAATGACCAGAATTAGACGAGGATATATAGCCCGGAGACGTAGAACAAAAATTCGTTTATTCGTATCAAGCTTTCGCGGGGCTCATTCAAGACTTACTCGAAGTATTACTCAACAAAAAATAAGAGCTTTGGTTTCGGCCCATCGGGATAGAGATAGACAGAAAATAACTTTTCGTCGTTTATGGGTCACTCGGATAAATGCAATAATTCGCGAAAACAGGGTATCTTATAGTTATAGCAGATTAATAAATAATCTGTACAAGAGACAATTGCTTCTTAATCGTAAAATACTTGCACAAATAGCTATATTAAATAGGAATTGTCTTTATACGATTTCCAATGACATTAGAAAATAAGGAAATTGTAAGGAATCCATAGAATTTTTTACATGGAATTTCTTGAAAAGAAATTCCGGGAAGATAGAATAGAAACTCGTACGATAAAATATGATGATAATATGATCAAGTAAAGTAGTCAAACTAAACAAAACATTCAATAAAAAAAACGTTTCTTCTCCCCCAATTCGTTTTTTTTCTTACGACACGAAAATAAAATTTGGATTTTCATTTTTTTTTTTTGAACAAAACATCAATCTATGGTTCAATTCGAATTGGAATTGTGATCCCATTTCAATTTGAGTAAGCCTATTTTGCTTGCTGGTTCTAAGATCAGTAGTTAGAGTGACCAACTCGCTTTTTTTCAAATTGTTTTTCATTATTAAGAAAAGGTAACAAAGATAAAATACGAGCTTGTTTTATAGCAATAGTAATTAATCGTTGTTGTTTTAAACTCAATCTATTCACCCGTCTAGATAATATTTTTCCTTGTTCACTAATAAATCGACTAATTAAACTCATGTTTCTATAATCAATTCGATCCCCCGATTGGATCGGGGGCAAACGCTTACGAAAAGATCGCTTGGACTTAGGGAAAAGTCGTTTGGATTTATCCATGGTTTGTTTATTCCTTATTTAAAAAATCCTATTTCGTTCAATTGGATCAAAAATTATTTCGAATTCAGAAATAGGATTTGTTTTTTTTTTTATTTAATTTATATTTTATATATATATATATTTAATTATATATTGAATATTTATTATTTAATATTTATTGAATATTTATTATTTAATATTTTTTTTTTTTTTAATTATATTCAATTTTAATTAAATAATTAATATTTAATTATTTTCATTTTTATTATTTTATTTTTATTATTTTAATTATATATTTCTAATTATATATTTCTATTAATATAATAATATTCTATTTAATAGAATATTTTAATTAATAGAATATATTCCTATTCAATAGAATATATTTCTCTATTTATTTAAAATATTTATTTAAAATCTAGTTATTTCTATTTATCTATATATAGAAATAGATATAATTCGAATTTCGAATATATATTAGCGTAATATATTATAGGATAATATATTCTATGCATAATATATTTATTATATTATTATATTATAGTAAGATAATATATATTCGATAAGATTCTATAGTATTCTTTCTATACTATATTATTCTATACTTAATATCTTCTTTATATCATTGTCATCTTCCTTGAAAAGGTGACACGCAAGCGATAGATTCCATCTATTTCTTTATCTCCCCGTGAATTGTATGTTTGTAACAATAGGGACAGAATTTTCTCAATTCCAATCGACTGGGCGTATTATGTCGATTCTTTTGCGTAATATATCTCGAAATGCCTGTTGATTTCTTATTAACACTCTTTCGAACACAACCGGTACATTCTAAAATAATCCTTACTCGAACATCTTTCCCCTTGGCCATAAACCTCCTTGGGATTTTGGGATTTTTTATTCATTCAACTCTTCTATTTTCCGATCTGAAGGAACGAAGAAAGGAAGGAAAAAGAAGTGAAGTTGCTAACTCGAAATCCAAATTATCAAAAATTTCATTGCAACTAATATAGTTCTAATTATATTAATAATAAGTAATACAAAGATTTGAAACTCTATCTCAATTAGAAGTTTCGATGAGAATCACAGTAATTCATTTAAGCGTCTTGTAGAATACTGTTACACTAACTACATTTCTAACTACCTTCTCTTAATTTTAATTTAATTGAAGTTACTTTCACTGGAAGCGCGGACCCCGAGTTCCGAGTTTTACTGAAGTTGAATCCACTTTTTTTTCTTTTCTAACTTATTCAAATTAAATAAAAAAAAAAGAGGAAGGGGGTAGTAATCACAGATATTTAATTGTATCTCTAATCTTCTTCACCCTCTCCCCCACGCGTTGATAACTAGAATGAAAAAAAAGGCAATGTCAATCCATCGGGGAAAAAACGATTGATCTCTATCAATAGGCCTGCTAAAGACGCAAACCATAGAGTACTTATTAACGGTGCCACGGATAGATATGTTTTTAGATCTCGCATTTTGAATCCTCCTTCTTTATTGTTTCTTTATTGTAATGTAATAACTACTCTTTATTTTATTCTAATACATAATTCTAATAGATACAGAATCCGATTCTATGTAATTCAAGGCAACTTGCATTTCTTTTGTACACGGAATCTCTAATTCAAATTAAAATAAAATGTACAACAATTTCATAGATAAGATTTTTCTTTTCTTAAAAATAAAAAAGAAAGCGCCGCCCTTTTTTTTCTCGAGCATTAACGAAATTTGCGTAAGTTTCTTATTATATAATATATGATATGAGATCAAAAAGAAAAAATGATAATGGATATCAAAATGAAATAAAGTATGTGGAAAAGAATACAGGTATTCTTTACAATAACATTATAAATGAATTACAAAGGGATGTAGCGCAGCTTGGTAGCGCGTTTGTTTTGGGTACAAAATGTCACGGGTTCAAATCCTGTCATCCCTATCGATTACTTCGTCTCTGAGCAATAACAAAGGATCAATTGAGATTAATTAAAATTGAAAATGGGACATACTCTCAATTTTTAATATATATCATATTATCTATATATAGTATAAGCATTCAAAATCGAGTAGAGGTAAAAAAAAAAAAGACTCTTTTTTCCTTACAGTCTCCTTTTTTGTGATTGAGACAAGAAAGCGCTCTTAGTTCAGTTCGGTAGAACGTGGGTCTCCAAAACCCAATGTCGTAGGTTCAAATCCTACAGAGCGTGATTCTCTTTTTGGTTTGTTAGTTCAAAATTTATACGGAAAAATAGAAGAGCACTCTGAATTTGACCTCCTCCTTTCCTTAATCCGAAGAAGGTCAAAAAAAGCACGGTGTTAATTAATATTAATCAAAGGTCCAACTGATCACCACGTCTATATTGTAAATATGCAGTTACAAATAATCCCGCCAAAGTAATAGGAATTAGCCCCAAGACAATTCCAAAGAGCAAAACTTCAATCATTTCAATTTTTTTTTTTGAAAAAGGGAAAAAGAGAGGTAATATCTATCCTTAAATATTAAGCCATATTGACCAGAAATCTCAATAACCAAGAATTGGAAACGGACACGGTAAAGAACTAGAGACTAGGTGGAATACTACAGAAAATTTTTGTTTTGTTTTTATTTTTATAAACTGTTCATTCAATTAATTTCAAATAAGTCGTATCTTGCTCAGACCAATAAATAGAACTGAGGTTATAGTTAAAGCAGCTAGTAGAAAACCGAAAAAACTAGTTATAGTAGGCATGAAGGAGCTAAATAAACTTTTTTATACATATGCTTGTAAAGCAAAAGCACTTTCCTAAGTTCAATTTTTTGAAAGATAGGAGCATAAAGAAAAATACAAAATGAAAGAATAAGTTCAATTGAGAATTTTTTTATTGATTTTTTTTATCAATCATTTATTAATCATTATCATAATAAATTTTCCACGGCACTAATAAAATAAGAGTGGTAGTGGTATAGATAGAAAAGGAAATCAATTTTTCATCTATACCATCTACTTAGACTTTCGTAATTCCGAATCAAATTAAGAGATTCATTAGTCAATTCTTGCGAAATAAAATAGAAAACAAATATTATTAATATTAGAATAAATATTCTAGATTACTATAATTAGTAGAATTAGATAATTAGTTGAATATATTCTATTTATATTAAATTGTATTATATTTATAGTTTTTATTATATTAAATTAAAAATTGAAACTCTATTTCTATTAAATAGATAAATTGAAATTCTATTCTATTTCTAGTAAATTCTATTAATATTTAATTCTATTAAAATAATTAATATTAAAATATTTCTATTGAAAATTTCAAATTAAAATATTCAATTCTATTTTTAATTTTTTATTTGAAATTTTAA